CCTCTCAGTACGTGAAAACGGAAGTTAAACTCTTTCACTGTCTTACTTTGGCCCCTCTCTAGCCAAATCAAAAAATTGGAACAACCCCCGAGACACCGAACAAATTCCCTAGAACTCACGCATATACCATGTCAGCCTCCACCTTCAGATCCTTACTGTCCATCTTTATCAGCCAACTCCCAAGGGCTGCAGACGCATTAACATTTTTATATTTGACCCTCGTGGCTGGCGAATTTGTCCAAGAGTAACCCATTAGCGGGGATGCTTCTCCAGGGCTTTTAAAACCCTAAGATAGACGTCGCTTGCTGGATTTTGTAATTCTCCAAGCAGACGTTGGAAGTCTTCTTTTGTAGCACCCATTTCGGTGGGCGTACCCTTAGTTTCCAAAACCAAGCGTTGCGCGATATCTTCGAAAGTTAAGGGGTCTCGAAGATTGTTTTGAGAAAATGATTGAAGAATAATCGCACATTTTCTCCTAAGAGTGTCAATTGTATCGGACGGATCCTCCCTTGGAAGATCAACGTCCAATACCCAGTTTCGTGTTGGTTCAGGAGGCAAAACAGAATCTTCCCCCTCTTCTGTTTGTGGGGTGAAACAAGCCAGCCATTTTTTCCACCATGTACCTTTTGAGGTGGATGCGCCTGAAGGCACGTTGGAGGGTTGCTCCGCTGCAGGATTGGCAGCAGGTTGCCCTCCTGCTGGATCCTGCATGTGCAAGCTGGAATCCAGTCCCAAACCAACAAAAAAAACAAGAACTAAAAAAGGAACCTCCCAACCAACAAGCCGACTTAATAGAACGCGGAACGACCTAACCAGAAGCATGGATTGGAGTTTCATAAGAACCAGATTGAAATCACTGCCAATCAATAGAAATGCCAAGTAAAAAAAAAGAAGCATGAACAACACTATCGAGATTCTGATCAAATAATTCGACATTCGAAGACTCTTGTTACTCGTACCCTCATACATCTTACTCTGGCTTACTACAGGTCTTAGCACATTAGTTTCCCCATTCTTTCGGCTGGGAAACTGGCCGTTTGTTTTTGTGGTGATGATGGTCATATTTTACTTTTTGTTTTGTTAGGTACAAGAAATCCAGGAAATCGAGAATGAGCTGGGTCAACGCCGATTTGCCTTAAGAGCCTTTTTGAGGCACCTGCGTCCGGCGAGCCCTGCCGTCGTAGGAGACCGCATGCGCGCGGCAAATGAAAACATAATGCGCCTCGAGACGAGACTACAAATGCTGCGAGATGAACAGCGAGCGCTCATTGTGCAGGCTGTCACCCTCGGCGACCGGAGAGACTAAGAAAGAATATAATAGTTACAGTCTCTTCCGTTGTGGAAGTTTATTTACATAAAGAAAGGAGTTCCATATTGTACTCCTATTTGCTTTTCTAGTGCTACTTTCCTTGAAATAAAGATCGTTGATAGCCATAGCATTTTCTCAATAAAGAAAGTGAGTAGCAGTGTACTGCTGAATTGAACTTTCTTGTATATTGAATTGACTAATTACTAATGCCTTAAGCTCCGGATAGATATATATAAAAGATTATAAGACTCATGCAGTAACCCCTTATCTTACTTACTCCATTTCTTTTGTCAGGAATAATGGCCTTAGATAGCGTTTATCTTATCTTTCAAAAGACCTTAAGCTCGCTATATTAACCTATAAATGTTAAATGTTATCTTTCGCATGCCTTACGAAAAGCATTTTGAAAGTCTGTCTTTTTGGTTTAAAAAGCAAGAGGAAATGGCGCATTATTAGATAAATAGTGCAGGCATGTGTTGCACTTTTTTCGAAATCGAAAAGGGGCGCAGCGGAATTCATTCAGAAAGCAAGACAGAATAGGCTCTTACTGCTAACGAAAGAACTTCCCTTAAATCAAGATATTAGCTGTGGGACTTCGGTGCCTTAAGCGGAAGAGGGGATTTATTTCTGGCTGCTACGCTCCTTTCTTATTCTCTTATTCTTTTTTTCTGTCTCTGAAGTGAGTGAAGTCAAGCTAGCGTCAGCAAATCGGACATAAGCAATACACGTAAATCCCCGTCCTTTAGAAAGACGATAGCGATTCTCTTCCAGTGCTTTAATTAAGAGAAAAAAGAGTAACCTAGAAGAAAAAATTGTTGGAATACCCGGAGCGTAGCTCTATCGGAACTTACCTCAGCGACTTCCTATCGGCTTCGAGCTATTATGCCCCACTAATGAGGAATAGGCAACTCAATCGAAGTCTTCATTTCCGGCTTTCGTAACTCCCAGGTAACTTCACCCTAAGCCTACTATACCATCTCCCGCTTCAAGGGCTGCTCTGTCTGAAGATAGGGCTTTTAGTATAATATCAAGACTGACCTCCTGCTTCTGACTATGACTGATTTGCTGATGTTGAGTTCTTAATGCTGACGCTTGATTCTCAACTCTTAAGAGGGCCTTTAAAAAGACTTAGTCGAGGAATCTCAGCAAACATAGGCATTTAGCTCAGATTACGCATCTCCGACTGAAAACTGAGGAGCGCAGCAAGAGAGTGAAAATCGGTAAGAAATTACTTGACTTCATTTATTGCTTAAGGCTATACTTCAATTCTGACTTAAAGGAATTCAATCCTTAACTTCATTCTAAAGGAAATGATGAAATTCAATAAAGACTTTAATTCCATCCTGGTAAAGACTAAAAATCAGTCAATCCTAAACAAAATATACTGATTACAGGCTCTACTGAAATACTGAAACGAATGAAATCGAAGTCAATCTTACTCAATCCTGGAAATAGGAGTCGAAAGCCAATCATTTGAGATTGATGCTTAGGCTGCGCACCTTAGCAAAGAGAAAGTAAGAATTTGAGATTTCTCCCTCTAACTCAAGAGAAAGAGCTGCAACTATTTCCTCAGTCTGACTTCCGTGGAAGTCTAATTGATTTCATTCCTAGGTATAATTGGGAGTTGAAAGCCAATAGGATTGAAGTCAGATTCTTTCTCTTTAAAGTTACGATTGTTCGAAGTTCAATTTGATCCGGGTAAGAAGACCTAAAGGCGGCCAAAAGGTTCTTGGGCTTCTTACGCTTTTATCTCTGTCTCTGCTGTAACTGCTAACAACAATAGCAATCTCTCTTCCTTTCTGGCTTAGCCTGTTGCGTAACCGATTTCGAGCTTTCAATCTTTTCATCTCTATAGACGTCATTTCAACAGTGTTGAAATCCTCTAACTTGAACAAGACTAAGGGCAACCAACTCAGTAACTTCCTAGGGTTCATAGAGGCGCCCAGTATTGAAGTTCGAATCAATGCCTAATTTACCCTCCTTCAGCTAGGCCAGGAACGAAAAATGAGATGTTTGCTTAAAACTTCCTAGCAGTGAAATCTCAGGATGCTTGCAGCTCAACTATATTAATCTCCTCAAGCCATAAGGCGTAGGGCCTTGTATTCGAATAGAAAGATCAATCTTTCATCTAAAGCTGCAACTCTGTCCTCGACTTCCTCCCGGGTAAGATGAAGAACAGCCAGATACTGGAATTGGAGTAGAATCAATGGGGACTCGGAGGTCCTCCGCAGGACCTAGGAATAGAATAGGCGGGATGAGCTCAACAATAGCTAGATTGAGTTCTCTGGGGCTGTCCTCTATAGTCGTTCCCACGGGAAGGATGTGAATAGGAGCTGAGTTCAAGAGATAGATGTAGTGATCTCGGGCAGCTCTTTCTAAGGAATTTCTTGTATCAATAGATTCTGCTCTGTATCCCGGAAGGGAATGCAACAATAGAGAAAGATTCTAACTTCACTTGCTGCCTTTATGCTCTAGGAGTTAAGTGACCCATAGGCATGGGTCACAAACGAGAAAGGTAGGTTCCTTTCCTTACTAGATCCTCTGTCACTTAGACTTCCTTAGAAGACTATCAATTCTCAGTCAGTTACCAGATTCTAAATATGAGAAGATTTTAAGGCCTTTATTCTAGCCGATAAGGATCTGAATCAATGGGTGTTTGGATGATCAGCCTAGGCTTTTTCTTTTTTTTGCTTCTACGTCTCATGACGGGAGTGCTAGAGCCATAAAATGCATTCTTTAGTCAAGCAATGAGAAAGATTGACCAATCTCATCATATGCTATTTCATATGAATATGCCCTCTAACTTGAACTTCCTGACTTCCCAGGGTTTCCACTGCCTAACTAGACTTCTCATTCATCGGAAGTCAGGGCTAAGAGTTATCATGAGTTAACTCCGGCTTATCTACTAAAGGCTGTAACTTTGAACTCAACTCTAAAGGAAGTGACTTCAGGGTTGGAACATCAGAGCAGAGGCGGGCATAGAATCTATGAGTGTTTGGATTGAATCCCTTGGGACTTGAAACTGAATCTTAGTCTGCAGGAATTAAGACTGGTTTGTAGCTTTCCTACCTTATCTTACCTTATCTGAAGTTGGACGGGATTCCTAAGTCGAATGACTGATCTCCGGACTCTTTACGGCTCTCAATCTCAATACTAGCTGGGGTTCAAACTGCCTTGACTCCGGTCTTGAAAAAACTTTTTTGAGCAAGATACGGGCTTTAGAAGCAGGGATTAGGAATGGGCTTCTCTTTCCTGACTATGTTCCCCCAGATCAAGAGATGGGAGATTATCTACTTGCTTCTTGAAGACTGACAGTTAGGCCTAAGGTCGTGTTAACTAAATATCATGACTTCTGGCTTTCCTAACTAAATAGAGGAAGCTAGAATTCTGACCTGCTTCCGACTTCGAAAAGGTCTAGTCTGATCTTCCCGACTGGTACCTTTGTAGGGGTTTACTTTAGCGAGGAATTGAAGTTCGCTGTAAAACTGGGGTACACTGTGCTCCCAATGAAAGGATACCTCTTTGAGAAGGGCTCATCCCAGAAGTTTTTCCTAGAGGTGAAAGGGGAAGGGGCATTGGTACTTATGCAGGGTCGGGTTAAATGAGTTCCGCGGGTAAGCAATTCGGTGCAAGCTCCAGCTGATGCCATTGATGTAAAAAAGACATCTAGAATAGATCGAGCTAAATGTTGAATCATAAGTAGGAGGGATAGCGCTTCCTTTTCTCTTTATAGGTCTACTTCTTTCACTACTTATGCCTTATAGCGTAGCGATAAAAATAAGCTTCTTTCGACCACATTTCGATTATTAATACGATATATAAGGACCGCTACTACAAAGAGTATTACACCCTTGATCGTGAAATATCGATTGCTTGTTGAACCCTGTGAATTGCGTGAAAGTAGGATACTCCAAATTCGGGGGTCAAAGAGTTTTAGAAAACGTTCTTGGTGGAAAAAAATGTGAATGAGGGATCCCACTGAATTGAATTGGGTCCATGAATCTAAGAAATGGTGAGAATTCTTGATCTCTCTCAATATCTCTCTCAATTCGAAAATCCAGGATTTGAATTGATGTCCTCTCATTGATTCCTCCTAAATTGCATTGCATTGATTCCTCCTAAATTGCATTGATTTATCCTAAAGATTTCATTTCAATTGGAGTTTGGTTATTCACCATGTACGAGGATCCCCGCTAAGCATCCATGGCTGAATGGTTAAAGCGCCCAACTCAACATTGGCGAATTCGTAGGTTCAATTCCTACTATTTTCCTCAGTCACATGGCTCAACCACCCTATGATCAATGAGTTATTAATATAGCTCATCGACCAATCGGGATATGATTGGTGGTAATAACGAAGGACGTCTCCTTCTCCCACTACATACCCGAGGAAAGAACAACCCCTTTTGGGGATTGCTATTTCCAGGGAGGTCCCCACAGAATTCCAAACCAAGGGAATTCTGTGAAGGAAGGGTAAATCGCTTAGTCGAAGATCTCTGGACAAGGTCAAACCCCTTAATCCAGGACTTCTAGAACTTTACCAATATTAGGAATTGGGGTGCTAATGCTTGCGAAAGTCGTTAGTCACCACGACAATCGTCAACTTAGCCAGACCAAACCAAATAGGTATATTCTTACTAAGAAATCATCATATTCAGCCTTAAAGCATATGTTTAACCATATAACAATAAGAATGAATATGAGAATACCCGACCTAGTCTGTGAAATTGGAGTGGAAACAGAAAATTCCTTACGGAATATCTCAGAGAAATCTCTGTAGGATCTGAATACTGCTTAAGTACAAGGTAGTATACAGACCACCTAATTTCCACTTCAGGGTCACAACTTCCTGACGAGAATGCAGCCCGCAAGGGCAATCTCTTCGGTTGCAGACGCAGAGGTAATTGAAAAGGATCTGAAAGATAGATCCCCCTTAATTACCGGGTCTGTTCAAACAGACCACGCCAAGAAAACTTAGGAGATCTTACAACCTCCTTCGTCTTCTACTCTCCCTATCGAGCCAAACGTGTCGGCTTCGGGGGGGGGCGCCTGGGTTCCAACCAGGAATCAGAGCGAGAAAGGAATAAATCCCCTTTCCACTCTGATCAGAGATTCTATTGGGATATTAGGATTTCTCCATCACCCCCAATAGTGCTCCATTCGACATCAATAGGAAGATCTAACCACTTAATAACTATTAAGCAAGACTAATTCTGTGCTCAGAAAATCCTACGGGTAAGGGGAGGAATACCCCAAACCCTTGGGGTTGTAGTTACCTACAACTCCTAATGATGTCCTTATGGCTTGCTCCTGAAAAGAATAATCAAGCAACCTTCTTCTTTGTTACAGAACAGACATTCCATTCTTTGCTTTCCCAGCACTGACCTCTCTGGTCGAATGTTAGAGTCGGCTCTACTTCAACTAGTAGTCTTTAAGTCGGAAATCGCTTTCACATCTCATATGACATCTGTACCAACAGACTTCTTCGGACACCAGTAAGGTAAGTAGCTACTCCAGCCGATCTAACTCCAGAGGATCCAGCTTATTTGTTGGATAGGTTAGCCCCTTCTCCTTCAGGAGATGCAGCAAGACTACGTTCTCATCTGAGTTCTCTTCCTCAATCCACTCTAAGAAAAAGGCAAGTACAGCTACTCTACTTTAGAGTAGATCCAGCTTCCCTCCGGGTCTCAATTAGGGTATGTGGTCCTATCCTAAAAGAAAGATCCTATCTTGCCTCCCTGAAATAAAGGGTTTTAACTACCTCTGAAGAGGCCTCCCCTTCCGTACCTACTCCGCAAGGTCTCGCTCCTTTCACTTCCTCTTCAACAAGATATGACCCTTTTAGTGGCTATAGTGGCGTACTTAGGTAATGAAATTCTCGACCAACCCTATCCCCTAACCCTCGGAGTGAAAAAGGCGCATCTCCCTCGGAGTCTCCGTCCGCTTCTTCTCCTTCTGGAGCCTCCCTCATCGGCCATGCATCGGACGAGACCAATTCCGATAAGGAGGTTTTTTATTCTCCCCAGTCCCCATCTACTTCCACCTCGACTCCCGGAAACCAATCCATTGAGAGTTCTCCCAACGAGCAGAAAGAGAAATTGGAGTTTCTATCTGAAAACCAGCGGAAGCATTGGACGGGGGAAATCCTTCGAGCATTCAAGGAAGGCTTAGAGACAGTTGATCCACGAGGCAATATTGGCAAGATTCCCGACAGACAAATGGTGGAAGCTTTCAACAACGATTCTTCCCTTAGCCGATTATTACTCTATCCTTCTCGTTGTCTTATCGTAAACTCCTATCCCTCCTGCTTTCTTTAAGGCTCTTTTCTTTTAAAGTAAAGACAGGAATGAGTGAATCGAGTTGATCGAGCCCATCTATTGGTAAAGGATTCGATAGCCTAGGAAAGATCGATGGAAAGCTCTTTACGAGACCTCTTAAAGCAAGGTAAACTAATACCCCGAGAGCACAGCCCAAGCGTGAAGCTTTCCTTCTCACAATAGTACGGTTTTCTCCTATTTGTCTAGCTCTTTCGATGGGTCGCTATAGCATTTTAGACCTTCCCCCTTTATTGGCTTACCCCGCCGCTTAAGGTAAGGAATTGTGGGGGAATCAATGGTTACGATTTTGTATTACAACCTAGCCCCCTTCGCTTGCTTGATTGAGGGATACGAATGAATAATATTACTAGAGTCGATAGCAACAGAATATCCTTCTCACTTGAGGGTGGGGACTGAAATGGTAAGGACGATCGATATTTCTTTCGGGGGAACAGAGAATCCAAAGCGGAAAGGTGGCAGTCGACCACTAATAGAGCGTTCGATCCCTTTCTGATTCCCCTCAAACCTAGCTCGCTTCATCGGTTGAGAAAGTATGAGAGGGCGTCCTTCAAGCCCTTTGCTTTGTTTGTAACAATTCTTTCATCTCTTCTTTAAAGCCTTTTCAATTGGCTCTTTCTTCCCTTCTGGTTTTTAAAAAGGCTGGCTACTGGCCTTATTCGTCTTTGGCTAAGGAAAAAGAAACCTCACTATTACCGACACTGGTATAGACTATAGACACATTTTGGTGTCCTTCTCGCCTGGTGGCCACAACCCTTTCCTATCAGCTTAGGTTTTATATAGTATAGCGGATGGGTTAGTAGTTAATTGCTATCCCCTTTTTACCTGTATTTGGAGTCGTGTCGTTGTTGTCTGTGCGGGCTGGTGTTCTTTCCGATCTTGCGATGAGCTTTAGCCGTTCTTTGTTGCTTTAAGCAGTAACATGTTCCGTTGCAGAAGAAGCAGTTACGAAGCAGCCGTTCTTTGTTGGAATCTCTCGTACGAGATGTCCGGTGTTATGAGGAATGTTGGGACTTCACTTTACCTTTGGAAGGAACTACTATTATATCGACCTGCGGTTTGTCTAGTTCCTGATCGGTTAAGTAAGTTTTCAATGGTCTGATGCTGTTATAATCCGTCAGCCTCGCTACCTTTAATGCTGTGCGATTGAATGTTGAAGTAGTGCCGTCTTAAGTGTTGGGCTTGGTTGGAGTTGGTTTACCGGACCGAAGAGTGGCAAGCAATATTATTACAATACCGAAAAGAACTTGTCGCGGGAGCAGCCAAAAAAGAAGAGACTCCTTCAACAACAAAGAAAGAAATTGCGTAAGTAAAGAGAAAGATAGCCAGTCCTCTTGGGCGGCCGAGAGTGTTATGTAAAAAGGACCAAGGAGGATCCTATCCGTCAGGAGAAGGAGGAGGAGTAGGAGCTAGCCTTAGGGGCGGAATCGAATGATTAGGAGATAAACAATGAGACAAAGGAGAGCACTTAGACAATTCACTTTGAGTACAGGGAAGTCTGCTGGTAGGAATTCCTCAGGGCGTATTACGGTTTTTCACCGAGGGGGTGGATCGAAGCGATTGCAGCGAAGAATTGATCTGAAACGAAAGACTGAGTCTATAGGCGTTGTAGAAAGGATAGAACGTGCGCCTAATCGCTCTTCTCGGATCGCTCCGGTACGATGGTTCCCCCGGGGGGGGGTCCGCCAATGCAACACGATAGAAGAGTTCGCTCCGCCGCGTAAGATCCTCGAATCAAAATCAACCACGACTACTATCTTTGGGAGAAAATACTTTAAGGTATTCGCTCTTCTCCTTGTACTCCTTTTTCATTGGTACTCGGGGGGGGAGATTCTCGAAGGATTCGTTGCCGCGTGCGACGGGAGGAGGGAGCCCTCCTTTGACCCTATTTACCCTCCCCAAAGAGATGGGCAGCCAGCCATTCCCCAGCCGGAGGTTCAGCCGGTTCCGCGCGCCATCCTGGTTCCGGAATTAGAGCACCCTCTTCTTTCGGATAGGCAAAGGAGAGCAGAGCTTCAGACCCGGCTAGCGTTCTTCTTTCAAGAGAGGAACGAGGCCAGGCACCTCCCAATCTATCTTGGGATACTGGACAAGCAGTTCCTGGTCGAAAAGAGGGTCGAGGCTGCATTGGTGCAGGATGGGTTTTCCCCCCAGATGCTTTCGCGTCGGAAGTGGGAAATCCGCAGCATCTTATTCAGTCACCCTACTCGGGTGGGAACTGCTATCGCCGAAAATACCTTAAATAGGTATTTGGCCCAGATGGAACGGGAGGGCACGCGACAGAGTCTACCCTATCTAAGGGTGATTCGCGCAAGCCGGTTTTGGGTCTGAATGGGTTCGGCTGGCATAGAAGTCT